ATAGGGCATATCTTGTCTAGACAAAATCTTAGAAATTATACCCTTATTCCCATGTCTTCCAGCTACTTTATCACCTACTTTGATTTCACGTTTCTGTGAAATATATACACGAATCCTTTCTGGATTATAATTGGAAACCCCCTTTCTATGGATCCATCTCACATCAATAACTCGACCCCTTCCTCCTATAGGTAGTCTGAGAGAAGTTTCTTTTGAAGTGGATACTTGAATGCCAAGTATAGCTCGTAATAATCTATCCTCCGGGGCATATGATGATTCGCTCGCTGTCTGAGGTGTTAATTTACCTACTAAGATATCACCTGTTTCTATCCAAGATCCCAGCATCACAATTCCATTTCTGTCTAAATTTCGGAGTAAACGAGCCTCTAAATGCGGGATCTCCTTAGTGATTCTTTCAGGACCTTGGCTTGTTACATGAGTCTGAATTTCATATTTCCGGATGTGAAAAGAAGTATAAATATCTTCATAGACCAGACGTTCGCTAATTAGTACTGCGTCTTCAAAATTGTAACCTTCCCATGGCATATAAGCTACTAATACATTTTTTCCTAAGGCGAGTTCTCCACCAGCTGTAGCCGCACCACCCGCTAGAATTTGTCCCTTTTTAATGTATTTACCCCGCTGAACCTGAGTTTTTTGATGCATACAAGTATTTTTGTTGGAACGTTGATACATAACTAATGGAATGCTTAGAGTATCCCCATTACTTGAGAAAATGATCTTTTGAGTATCAGTAGAAATGATTTTTCCCTTGCGTTCGGCTATAGCTGAAATCCCCGAATCTAGAGCCGTTTGGCCTTCCAACCCAGTTCCAACAATGCACTTCTCGGACCGAGAAAGTGGAACTGCTTGGCGCTGCATATTAGAACTCATTAAAGCTCGATTCGCATCATTATGCTCGATAAAAGGAATGAGGGAAGCCCCAATAGAAAAATATTGGAAGGGAAAAATGCTTCTAAGATGAATCTCTTCCCATGCAATACTCAGGAATTCTTGACGATATCGAGCTGGAACAACCTGTTGTTCTTGAATACCCCGATTCAAGGCCAAAGAATTTCCCGCTGCTACCATATAATATTCATCTCTATTTGGTGATAAATAAACCATCTGTGCCTCTTTTGATCTCTCAGATAATTCATAAAACGGACTCTCTATAGATCCCCAATAACCAACCTTCACATGAGTAGCTAATGATCCAATAAGTCCAACGTTGATTCCTTCGGACGTGTCAATTGGACAAATACGTCCATAGTGACTCGGGTGGATATCTCGTATCCGAAAACTAGCAGTTCGCCCCGTCAATCCTCCAGGACCCAAATAACTCCATTTTCGCCCATGAACAATTTGTGTCAACGGATTAGTCCGATCCAAAACTTGAGATAAAGGGTGTAGGCCAAAAAACGATTCATAAGTAGTTGTTAATGAAGTTGAAGTTACCAAATTTTGAGGAGTCGGTATCAATTTATGCCTGATTGCTCCACATATAGTTCCTCGAACCGTATTTTCTAAACGAACAAGAGCCAATCCAAATTGATCCTGTAATAGATCTGCTACAGAACGAATACGTTTATTTTTCAAGTGATTCATATCGTCAAGTGTACCCATTCCCAATTTCATTCCAATCAAATGATCCACAGCAGCCAATAGATCTCGTGGTAACAAAAATGTATTGTTTTGGGGTATATCAAGATTAAGTCTCCGGTTCATATTTCGTCGACCAATCTTTCCTAATTCACATCTTTGTTGAAAAAATTTCTTTTGTAATTCCTTGCATAAGGACTCAGAAAATACCGGATCCCCCCCTACACAGGCAAATTGTTGATAAAACTCCAAAATAGCATTTTCTTTTGATCCAATCTTTTTTTTCTCTTTATCATTTGGGAAAGACAAGAAAATTTCAGGGTAACAAACATTCTCTAGAATTTCTCTTATATTCGAACCCATAGCTGATGATAGAACTAGAATAGATATTTTTTGTTTTCTACTTACGCGGGCCCATATCCTTGCTTTTCTATCAATTTCTAATTCCGACCTTCCCCCCCAATCCGATATTATAGTACTGGTATAGACAGAAATTCCGTTATGTTCCAATTCTGAACGGTAGTAAATACCGGGACTTTGCAATATTTGGTTGATCACAATTCGGTATATTCCATTTACTATAGAGGTTCCAAAAGAATTCATTATAGGGATGTTTCCAATAAAAATGGTTTGTTCTTGCATATTTCTACTGGTTTTCCAAATTAATACCGCGGGTACATATAATTCAGAAGAATATGTGAGTGATTCATACACAGCATCTCTTTCTTTTATCAAGGGCTCTACCAATTGATATGTTTCCACAAATAATTGAAATTCAATTTCTTGATCTCTATCTTCAATTTTTTGAAACTTATGAAATTCTTCCGTCAAGCCCTGATTAATGAACCTACAAAATCCCTCAAATTGTATCTGACTAAATCCAGGTATTGTGGACATTCCCTCATTTCCATTCTGGATCATCTTAATCTTAAGTTTCCTCTTTATTGAAAAAATCCCATTATTGGCTTGGCTCACTATTCATCGAACCCTACCGATTGATCTAGCAATGATGGAATGGATATTCTGTTTACTGAATCACATAAAATTTTAGTCAACTCCATCCATATATATCATACGTATGAACGGAAGCAAGACAGAGAAATGGAGGGCATTTTCGATGCAAGTTCGAATTTGAGCTTGAGCCAGGTACAAATAGAAAGAAATGGAAATTTAGAAAGCATTCCCGGGAAAAATTCTGTCACTTAGGATGATGGAGTCTTTTATCGGATATCAAAATTGATCCAATTTATACCTACAATTTATACCTAATTCTTTTATTATGATATTATGATCAGGGTGCAAAAAAATAAAAAATCAATGAATTTAGGATTCAATCTGCTCTCTATGAATGAGATAAAAACAGAAGAATCAGGAACAGCATAGAGTTTCCCTTTTTTTAGGACACACAATTGAATGTTCAAAAAGGAATTCACAAATCTTTTTTTGGTAGTATAATTTATAAAACACAATGGAATTGCGTACGTATATAGTCATAGGAGTAATCTTTAGGAAGTACATGCCAATATAGCTATTCGTATATCACATCTTTTATCATAATTGAACTTGGTTTAACATAGGTTAGGTCGCACTCTATACATAATGTCTATCTTCTATTCATATTCAATATTCAATGAAATATTCAAGCACGATGATCCTATATAGGGATATGTGCATAAGAAATAGACCTGGGCTCGGTATCCATGTATAAGTATAAAAATTTCTGTTCTGGAGTTTACACTGTTCTGGGGTTTACATATACACATATATTTTCTTATAATTCTAATTGATAATGTAATAGATAATGATTAGTCGTAAATCAATTGGATTTTGCATCCATTAAGGTAATACAAATGGAGATACAAAATTAAGAGCCGTTCACTAATTCAAAGTAAGAAAAGTAAGTAAGAGTAAAAGATTCATAAGTAAATAGTTAATGAAGTAAAGAGTGAATTATTCTAAATTGCCCTGCATTTTACAGTCTGTGACCGGGCCGGGAATCTTTTCACTTTTCTATAGAAAAGTGAAAAGAGAAGGTAAGTTTTTAAGCGACGCGTGTTTTGAGATAAAATCAATCGAAGAAAAGAATAGAAACAGGATAGAAACAGGATCCAATAAAAAAGAGGAATTATTTTTTGGAAAAAAAAAATAAGTACAATGGGATTCAAGATCCAAAAATAAAAGAAATTAAGAAAGTAAAAAATTCAAATCAAAACAAAATGAGGAGAGGAAAAGAAATAGAATAATAATATAATTCTAGATTATAGAAAAAGAAAAGAGAATAATAATATAAGTAATATAAGTATAAGAATATATATATATAAATAGAATTATAGAATTTTTTTATTTATTTATCCATTTTGGATGGAATTTGGCGGCATGGCCAAGTGGTAAGGCGGGGGACTGCAAATCCTTTATCCCCAGTTCGAATCTGGGTGTCGCCTGATCAACAAAAAAATACTTGGAATTTTTTGATCGAACTTGACAAATTCTTGCCCCGCAAAAGCATAGGCAGGGCTAGGTCTGTTGATACTTGATTTTGAGAACCCATAGGGCCTATAAAAGACTGTCATCTTTTTTCTCAAAATCTGGGTTCTGAGTGTGGCTCAAAAAGGCACCAATAAATCTGAAGCAACCCAATCTTATTAATGATTGGTTTGGGCTATTCAGAATTGAATCAAATAAAAGAAATAGTGAGAATTCATTCTGGGCATCAGAACTATGAAAGTAAGAAGTCGGAAATCTTGGTATCCAAAGGTTCCTAAGAGACACTCCGTTTTGGCTACTAAGGTTGAAGAAAGGATTCTAAAAAAGACTATAAAGACTCCCTAATTATTTTACAATATAACTTTCTTAATATTGAGGTAGTGTCTACTCGCTCTGTTTGCGATGAAATTAGATTGGATAGGCTGATGGGAATTTCATTTAATAATTGTGGCAAAGAACTGAAGATACTTTGTATCCAGACTCCCTAGAGGCTTTGAGTGCTGCTCATAAATTTCATCAGAATGGTTGAATGGCTCTTCTTTCTATTTGTATATTTTCTTTTTTCTTTTTTTTTTCCAATTCTTTCTATTGAAATAGAAAGAATTGGAACTTTTTATGAGTGGATTCATGAAATTATTTCATAAAAAGCCATAAGTCAGAATCCTATTTTGACTCTGCACCATTGATTCCACTATGATTATGAATCAATAATGGAATAATTCCTTCATTTCATAGAGATAGGGGACATCATTCGCATGGATATAGTAAGTCTCGCTTGGGCTGCTTTAATGGTAGTGTTTACATTTTCTCTTTCACTTGTAGTATGGGGAAGGAGTGGGCTTTAGAGCTAGGAATATTACTAATTTAGTACTTTACTGAAAAATCTACTTGTATCAATTGTGATCGTTTTGCGA